TCGAAATAAAGATATTGGTATTGGACTTGTCAATCGATTCTTAACCTCTCGAATACAGCCAATATCTATTCGAACTCCCTTTACTTGTAGGAGTATATTTTGGATCTGTCGATTCTGTTATGGACGGAGTCCTACTCATGGCGACCTGGTCGAATTGGGCGAAGCTGTAGGTATTATTGCGGGTCAATCTATTGGAGAACCGGGTACTCAACTAACATTACGAACTTTTCATACTGGTGGAGTATTCACTGGGGGTACTGCAGAACATGTACGAGCCCCCGCTAATGGAAAAATCAAATTTAATGAGGATTTGGTTCATCCCACACGTACACGTCACGGACATCCTGCTTTTCTGTGTTATATAGACTTGTATATAACTATTGAGAGTGAAGACATTCTACATAATGTGAATATTCCACCTAAAAGTTTTCTTTTAGTCCAAAACGATCAATATGTAGAATCCGAACAAGTGATTGCTGAGATTCGGGCAGGAACATACACTTTCAATTTTAAAGAGAAGGTTCGAAAACATATTTATTCTGATTCAGAGGGAGAAATGCACTGGAGTACCAATGTGTACCATGCATCTGAATTTACATATGGCAATGTTCATCTCTTACCAAAAACAAGCCATTTATGGATATTAGCAGGAGGGTCGTGCAGATCCAGTGTAGTCCCTTTTTCACTTCACAAAGATCAAGATCAACTGAACATTCATTCGCTTTCTGTCGAACGAAGATATAGTTCTAACCGCTCAGTGACTAATGAGCAAGTGAAACAGAAACTCTTTCGTTCGGATATTTCTGGTAAAAACGAAGGCAATCCTCCGATTTATTCAGAATTAAATAAAATCATATATACTGGTCGTTGCAATATACTATATCCTGCTATTCTCTATCAGAATTCTAATTTATTGTCAAAGAGGCGGAGCAATAGATTCATCATTCCATTCCAGTCGATTCAAGAACGAAACAAAGAAACAATGCTCTATTCAGATTCCGATATCTCGGTTGAAATACCCATAAATGGTATTTTCCGCAGAAATAGTATTCTTGGTTATTTCGATGATCCTGAATACAGAAGAAACAGCTCAGGAATTACTAAATATGGGACTATGGAGGTGCATTCAATCGTAAAAAAAGAGGATTTGGTTGATTATCGAGGGGCAAAAGAATTTAAGCCAAGATACCAAATGAAAGTAGATCGATTTTTTTTCATTCCCGAGGAAGTACATATTTTGCCTGGATCTTCTTCCATAATGGTGCGGAATAATAGTATCATTGGAGGAGATACACTAATCACTTTTAATATAAGAAGCCGAGTAAGTGGATTGGTTCGAGTGGAGAGAAAAAAAAAAAGGATTGAACTTCAAATCCTTTCTGGAGCTATTTATTTTCCTGAAGAGACAGATCGGATAGTCCGACACAGCAGCATCTTAATACCACCAGAATCGGGAAAAACAAATTCGAAGGAATCAAAAAGGAAATGGAAAAATTGGATTTATGTCCAAGGGATGACGCCGACCAAGACAAAGTATTTTGTTTTGGTTCGACCTGTAGAAACATATGAAATAGCAGACGGTATAAATTTATCAACACTTTTCCCTCAGGACCCGTTGCAGGAAAGGGATAACATGAAACTTCGAGTTGTCAATTATATTCTTTATGGAAACGGCAAAGTCCTTTTTGGAATTCCTGACACAAGTAGTCAATTAGTTCGAACTTGTTTAGTATTGAATTGGAACCACGCTAAAAAAGGTTCTTCTATTGGGGAGGCCCATATTTCCTTTGTTCAAGTAAGGACAAATGATCTGATTCGCGATTTTATAAGAATCGACTTAGTCACCTCCCCCCTTTCGTATACCGGAAAAAGGAACGATTCATCCGGTTCATGGTTTATCTATAATACTGTATCAAGTTGCACCTATACCAATCCGTTTTATTCCAAGGCATGGATTCAACAATCCCTTATCCAAAATCAAGTAACTATTCGTACCTTGTTGAATAGAAATAACGAATATCAATCTTTGCTAATTTTGTCATCATCCAATTGTTTTCAAATGGGGCCATTTAACAGTGTAAAATATCACAATGGAATAAAAGAAGCACTTCAAAGAGACCTCATAGTTTCAGTTAGTAAATTGAAATCATTGGGTTCCTTAGGAACAGCCCTTCCAATTATGAATTTTTACCATTTACTAACCTATAATCAAATCTTGGTAATGAAATATTTTCAACTTGACAATTTTAAGCAGACTTTTGAAATAATTCAATATTATTTAATGGATGAAACTGGAAGGATTTCGAATCCCGATCTATGCAGTAAAAAATTTTTGAATCCATTTCATTTGAATTGGTATTTTATCCATTGTCATTTTTGTGAAGAGAGATCCACAATAATTAGTCTTGGGCAGTTTATTTGTGAAAATGCATGTATAGCGAAAAACAGGCCCCACCTAAAATCGGGTCAAGTTTTAATTGTTCAAGTTGATTCTATAATG